TCGAGAGCGTCTGCGCGAATACTACGTTTTCTCGTTTGCTAGCGCGCTCTACGTTTTCTCGCTTTCTCGCCTAGCAAGCGAACTCTTCGAGCCTACGCGCGCTAGCGTACTTGTTGTTTTCTCACTCAGACGCGCGCTCCGGCTATAAAGCCTCCGCTTGCTCTTTGGCTCGCTGCGGGTCGGTCGTTCCTCTCCGGACCTCCGCTTGCCAGAGAGCAAGCGTACGCTCGAAAGCCGGAGCAGCAAGCAAGCGGACTCTATACGAAAGCGCGCTAGCGAACGAGAAAACGTAGTATTCGCGCAGACGCTCTCGAGAAAACGTAGAGCGCAGACGCGAACGAAGCGGACTCTATACGCGCGCACTAGCGCGCGGAGGCTTGAGAGCCAGCGAGAAAACGGAGCGCGCACTAGCGCGCGGAGGCTTTCGAGCCTCCGCTTGCTCTTTGGCGCGCTTCGGGTCCTTTCGGACCGGAGCTTGCTCTTTGGCGCGCTTCGCTTCCAGCGCCTACGCTTGCTCTTTGGCGCGCTTCGTCCTTCGGACCCTACGCTTGCTCTTTGGCGCGCTTCGCTTCCAGCGCCTACGCTTGCTCTTTGGCGCGCTTCGCTTCCAGCGCCTACGCTTGCTGGGGAGGAACGACCCTACGCGAGCAAGAGAGCAAGCGGAGGTCCGGAACGACCCTACGCGAGCAAGAGAGCAAGCGGAGGTCCGGAACGACCCTACGCGAGCAAGAGAGCAAGCGGAGGTCCGGAACGACCCTACGCGAGCAAGAGAGCAAGCGGAGGCTCGAAAGAGCGCGCTAGTGCGCGCGTATAGAGTCCGCATTGCTTGCTGCTCCGGCTTTCTATTCTATTAGAGCCTACGCTTGCTCGCTTGCTCGCTCCGGGTCCTGTATCCCCAGCAAGTTCAGGTCCGGTCCGGAACGACCGACCCTACGCGCGCCAGAGAGCAAGCGAAGGTCCGAAAGGGGACCCGAAGCGCGCCAAAGAGCAAGCGGAGGCTCGAAAGAGCGCGCGTCTGCGCGCTCCGTTTTCTCGCTTGCTGCTCCGGCTTTCGAGCCCTAGCTTGCTCTCTTGCTCGCTCCGGGTCGTTCTTCCCCAGCAAGCGGAGGCGAGAAAGCCAGAGCGAGCAAGAGAGCAAGCGTAGGCGAGAAAGCCGTAGCGCGCTAGTGCGCGCTCCGTTTTCTCGCTTGCTGCTCCGGCTTTCGAGCCCTAGCTTGCTCTTTGGCGCGCTTCGGGTCCTTTCGGACCTCCGCTTGCTGGCTCTCACGCCTACGCGCGCGTCTGCGCTCATACTACGTTTTCTCGCTTTCTCCGTTTTCTCGCTCTATTGCTCGCGTAGGGTCTAATCGCCCCTCCGCTTGCTGGGAAAGGTGTCGTGCGTCCTGGAGTAGAAAGAATTGAACCGACACTTCTCAGACCATCAGATAGTTTACTTTAGGCGTCTCGGGAAGCCTTTTTCTTAAAAGACTTTCTGCGACCGGTGAGAAACCTATCTACAGGACGACTTTCGGGGTTAAAGGAAGACCTTTCTCTTTCATATTGAGTTCTCAGAGGTGCGGAATGTCAAAGGTCAGTTTCAATCTTGTATTGTGGGTGGAAAGAAAGTGAAAAAGAAAAAGAAAAGGCTTCGAGGATCTAGTTTCCACCGAAAGCGGTTTCTCCTTTGTAGGTTCCTGGGGTGAGACCTTTAGATCTTTGGCTAGTATGCGCGAATTGACTCTTTCCCTTTGGTGGTGTACAGTTGTGGTTTTGGAATCAATCTTTCTAGAGTAGAGTAGTCTCCCGACCGAAATCGACAATTTACATAAAAGAAGAAGAAAGCTGGTAACGTAGGTCGATCCTAGCGTAGATAAATGCTATCGGACTTGAATGATCGAATCGATTCCACTTTTCACTTTGTCGGGATTGGGTTAGTGTTCAATCTACTGATCTTTGGTAGAAGAGAGAAAAAAAGTAAGCGAGAAAACTACAAGCAAGCGTAGGCTCGAAAGCCGGAGCAGCAAGCGAGAAAACGGAGCGCGCAGACGCGCGCTCTTTCGAGCCTCCGCTTGCTCTTTGGCGCGCTTCGGGTCCCCTTTCGGACCTTCGCTTGCTCTCTGGCGCGCTCCGGGTCGGTCGTTCCGGACCTCCCCTTCACTTGCTGGGGATACAGGACCCTACGCGCGCACGAGAGCAAGCTCCGGCTCTAATAGAATAGAAAGCCGGAGCAGCAAGCAATGCGGACTCTATACGCGCGCACTAGCGCGCTCTTTCGAGCCTCCGCTTGCTCTCTTGCTCGCGTAGGGTCGTTCCGGACCTCCGCTTGCTCTCTTGCTCGCGTAGGGTCGTTCCTCCCCTCCGCTTGCTCTCTTGCTCGCGTAGGGTCGTTCCTCCCCAGCAAGCGGAGGTCCGAAAGGACCCGAAGCGCGCCAAAGAGCAAGCTCCGGTCCGAAAGGACCCGAAGCGCGCCAAAGAGCAAGCGGAGGTCCGAAAGGACCCGAAGCGCGCCAAAGAGCAAGCT